TCGCTAGGTCGAGGTAAGTAAGGTATACGAAGGAAAAGCCTATTTGACAATGAAAGTGACCAAAGATATTCGTTTTAAAAAAAACTTTAGCTTGTACACAAATACAGCAGGCCTTTCCTAAATCCATGTGAATTCCTCTTCGTAGTTTTTCATTTCACCAGGCCCGCGAAATGAGTTGACTTCCAAAATTCATTAAGATTGGGGATATCAAAAGAAAGGGAGTCTCACTAATTCTTTTATTGTGGATATGAATATGTAATTCGCCTCCGAAGATTAATGACGAAAGGTTGGTTTGTTTATCTGCAATTGCAAAAATTATCCATTGATATGCGTTTTTTCTTTCATCTGCTTAAACGATTGCCGTGAGTAAACTTATAGGAATAATTGGATTTAACTTAGTTACAAGCAAGAAACAAAAATGCAAAAAAAAAAATTATACAATTTTTTTTTGCATTTTTCATTTTTATAGGGCTATACGGACTCGAACCGTAGACCTTCTCGGTAAAACAGATCAAACTTATTATTATTAAAATGATCTGAACTGTTTCAAAGACCCAACATGCATTTTTTGTTGCATTGGGCTCCTTCATTAACTGATATTTATATCAGTTAGTCTGCCATTTTTTTTCTTGACAAAAAAAGATAAGGAAATGGCTCCATGTGCTCTGATTCATTATTTGGGAGCATTACCAAAGTGTTTCAAAGGTGGGATTATCTTGACGTAGGTCTGTCTCTGGCCTAGATCAACCTAAGTTAAATGAAGTCTCTATCGTTCTGCTTAAAAAATCAAATATGAAACTTCATACACCTTAAAGTTCATATGACGAAAAGAGATTTTTTTGAGGTCCTTATACTCATTATGCCTAGCATTGAATAGACTGGGTATTCACCTTATCAAGATCTCAAATCAATGATGGGGTATGTTTGGCACCTCCTAAATGGGCGTCCAAATTGGACCGAACCCTTTGTCAGGCTATGGTTCCCTCAAAGTTATGGAGTAAGACATCGATTTCTCAACAAGATCAATTTTTCTGATTGTATGATGAACTCCCTTGAAAAACATTGGCGCGCGTGTAAACGAGTTGCTCTACCAACTGAGCTATAGCCCTTAGTGCTTGTGATACATATTTTATCATGTAGGTAAATTCTTGTCAAGAGAAATATTTCATGATCCAACATCAAGAATCTTTGATCTCTTTGAGTGGTATTCCTTAGATTAGATTAGTATTGCTTATATTAGATTAGATTAGTATTGCTTATAAGTAATATGATATTTATAATCCATCGACAGAATGGGTTTCATTTGGTTCTCTTTGGGATGATAAATGACCTACTTAACTCAGTGGTTAGAGTACTGCTTTCATACGGCGGGAGTCATTGGTTCAAATCCAATAGTAGGTAAACTTATTAGATACCATTGACTCTGGTATCTAATAAGGTTTACGACCCACCTTTATTGATATTTATTTTTTGATTTTGTATCTTTTCTATTTCATTTTTTAATTTTCATTTTTTAATTGGAATTTTTGCATCAGAATTGGATTCTGTTTGATTGTATTTGATTGTATTCACCCGACAGAATCTAAATAGGATTAGAAAGAGAACTTCTTTTTATTATTCGAACGTACCAACTAGTTATGAAATCGGATTGCTAGCCTCCATCCGTGTTCTAGCTCGTCGTAGAGCTAGATTTGCCTCAATTTTTTGTCTCCTTCCTTCAGCCTTTTTCACATTAGCTTCCGCTATTTCAAGAGTTTGCTGAGCTTCTTGGGGATCAATGTCACTACCCTTCTCCGCATCATTTACTAAAACAGTGATCTCATTATTTCCTATTCTAGCAAAACCACCCATCAGAGCCATCGTTAACCATTGGTCGTTAAGGCGTATTCTCAAAATCCCTATATCTACAGCTGTGGCAATAGGGGCATGATTTGGTAATATGCCAATTTGACCACTATTAGTAGATAAAACAATTTCTTCCACTTCTGAATCCCAAACAATTCGATTAGGGGTCAGTACACTAAGATTTAAGGTCATTTCTTCAAATTGCTCTCCATTTCTAAGTTCATAGCCTTCGCGGTAGCTTCATCGATAGTACCTACCAAATAAAAGGCCTGTTCAGGAAGACCATCTAATTCTCCGGAAAGGATCAATTGAAATCCTCGAATTGTTTCTGCTAGACCAACATATTTTCCTGGAGAACCGGTAAATACTTCTGCTACAAAAAAGGGTTGTGATAAGAAACGCTCAATTTTTCGCGCTCTTGCTACGAGTAAACGATCCTCTTCGGATAATTCGTCCAATCCAAGGATAGCTATAATGTCCTGAAGTTCTTTGTAACGTTGTAAAGTTTGCTTAACTCTTTGGGCGGTTTCGTAATGTTCCTCACCAACGATCCGAGGTTGAAGCATGGTTGACGTTGAATCTAAAGGATCTACTGCTGGATAAATACCTTTGGCAGCCAATCCTCTTGATAGTACGGTAGTAGCATCTAAATGTG